AGACATTGTAGAATAAGCTAAACCCCTCTTAATATCTTTTTGAGCAAGAGCTAAAGTAGCTCCTAAAAATAATGTTATTATACCTATCAAAGATATTATATTTAATATGTAAGGTATAACTATGAAAAGAGGAAGAAGCCTAGCTACAAGAAAAATCCCTGCTGCTACCATCGTAGCAGCATGTATAAGAGCCGAAATAGGGGTAGGCCCTTCCATGGCATCAGGTAACCAGACATGAAGGGGGAATTGAGCCGATTTAGCAACTGCGCCAGCAAATAATAGGAACGCACAGAAAGTAACAAATAACGTATTAACTTCATTATTATCAACCAAATTATTGAATATTTCAAACAAATCCCGAAATTCAAAACTACCGGTTATCCAATAAAAACCTAAAATTCCTAATAATAACCCAAAATCCCCGACACGATTAGTTACAAACGCTTTTTGACAAGCATTTGCCGCACTGGGTCGGGTGAACCAAAAACCTATTAATAGATAAGAACACATCCCAACCAATTCCCAAAAAATATAAATTTGTATTAAATTAGAGCTAGTAACTAATCCCAACATTGAAGTATTGAACAAACTCATATAAGCAAAAAATCTCACATACCCTCGATCATGAGACATATAATTGTCACTATAAATAAGAACCATAACCCCAACACTAGTGATTAATATTGACATAATACAAGTAAGCGGATCAACCAAGGAGCCGAACTCTAAAGAAAAATCATTATTGATGGTCCAAGACCATACATATTGATAGACAGCATTGTTATTTAGTTGCTGAATAAAGAAATGGGCTGAAAAAATAAAAACTATACTTAATAATAAAACACTCGGAAAAGCCCACATACGTCGAAGATTTTTAGTTGCCGTTGGAAAAAGTAGAAGCCCTGCTCCTATTAACATAGGAACTGGAAGTGGAATGAACGGTATGATCCATGAATATTGATATGTATATTCCATATAAAATAAAAATAAATAAAAAAAAAAATTATCTTAATTAATTGTTTCTGATTCACCAGTTCTTATTTTTTTCTTTTGAAAGCGGTCGATTAATAAAAAAATTAAGATATACAAAATAAAACTTAAATAGAATTTTCCATCCTTAATTTTTCGTAATCTTTCCAAACTACTTCAAATATTTCAAATGAAGATGAAGAATAGGGGTTAATCAAATGATATGACGAAGTTACGAGTGAAAAACAAATAAATATGTACTGTAATTTATTATTAGTTTATTATTAATATTGAATTGTTAATATGAAATTTTATGAAGATAAAAACGAAAAATTGCAATTTCGATCTAATTATTACGTAATACAATAATTTATTTATATCTATAGAGCAAGGCTAAATAATGACAGCAAAAAGGTAGTTAATAGGAATCATAGGGCCCATAACTTGACTCATAAAACCTATTTATTGCAGTTTGGTTCGGTTATTCCCAATCATTAACGAATTTTTTTAGAACTAATGTCTTCGATTACAATAAAAACGATTTATAAGAAATGCTTTGCTATCCTAGACTTTTTTATGTAAAATAAAAACGGAGGGGCAAAAAAAAATGGCTTTTATTTTAGTTTTAGAAAGTGTTTTGTATATTTTAATCAATTAACTACATAGGACCATTCGAATTTAAAAATTAAAATTAAATGTCCTCTTTCTTCGAACTTGACCCATTTTTTTAATATAATAAAAAAAAAATAAAAATTATTACAGTTTTTTTTTTATTAATCTTAAGCGGAAGAGGAATTGAGTTTTTAAACCTTTCCAGGTAGTTTTTAAACCTTTCCATGTATTTTATTACATGTAAGAATGTAATATGACAAAAATAGAAAGTAAAGACCCCAAACCCCTTTTGTTTGTATTTTTTATTTTATCAACTTCAATCTATTCTATTTGGCATAGTAGATCGTATTGTTCTTAGTAATATTTTAAACAATTTTTCCAAACACCAAGGGAATGCAATTTCTAGAATAGCTAGCTAGAGATATAGTAAAGAACAATTGATTTTGAACACTAGATGTCTTTCACATCCAACCGATGAACCGATTCTAATTTTAAAATGGCAGTTCCAAAAAAGCGCACCTCAAGTTCAAAAAAACGTATTCGTAAAAATATTTGGAAAAGGAAAGGGTATTGGGCAGCATTAAAAGCTTTTTCATTAGCGAAATCACTTTCTACCGGTAACTCAAAAAGTTTTTTTTGTGTGACAAATAAATAAGCAAACCATAGACTAAATAATATGAATAGGTCTAATTCAAAAAAATGATTCTAATTTTTGTTAGAATTTTTTTTTGTAAAATTTACAAGTTATCAAGAATATAAATAATATTAAGCTAATAATAATATAATAATAGATTATTATCTAAATTAATATTTCATTTTTATTAAAACAAAATGAATTCCATTTTATATTGTTATTGCTATTAGAGAATGGAATTCATTTTGTTTTTTTTAGTTCGAGCCATGGCAAAATTATCTCGTTACAAATGTTCCTTTTATTTTCAGGAGACCATAAATAAAGTAAAGTAATAAAAAAGTAATAAACTAAAAAATGAAAAATCCCGTTCTTAGTTAACTTAAAAAAAGGATACTCTAAAATAAAAATAACTAATAAACAAAAGATAAGATTATTAATATTATTAAAGAAAATGGTTAGATTAAATGCCTGATTTTGAAACAAATTTTTAGTCATCAATTTGAATGTTTCCTAAAAAAATATTGAATTAACCCTCCCAATCTCGACGATTGAATAAAAATAGGTTATTATGATTTTGAATAAGCCGCTATGGTGAAATCGGTAGACACGCTGCTCTTAGGAAGCAGTGCTAGAGCATCTCGGTTCGAGTCCGAGTGGCGGCATGGCTTTTTCTAAACGAGTAAGCCCTATAATGAATTCAATTCGCTATTTCAATTTCTATAATTGAGGCGCCCCCCTTTTTAATAAATTTTATGATATTTTCAACTTTAGAGCATATATTAACTCATATAGCCTTTTCGATCATTTCAATTGTAATTACAATCCATTTGATAACTTTATTTGTCGATGAAAGCGTAGGACTATATGATTCATCAGAAAAGGGGATGATCGCTACTTTTTTCTGCATAACAGGATTATTAGTTACTCGGTGGATTTTTTTGGGGCATTTACCATTAAGTGATTTATATGAATCATTAATTTTTCTATCGTGGGGTTTTTACATTATTCATATGATTCCTTATTTTAAAAAACAGCAAACCCATTTAAGCGCAATAACGGCGCCAAGTGTTATTTTTACCCAGGGTTTCACTACTTCCGGTTTTTTAAATGAAATGCATCAATCCGCAATATTAGTACCAGCTCTCCAATCGCATTGGTTAATGATGCACGTAAGTATGATGGTGTTGGGCTATGCAGCTCTTTTGTGCGGGTCATTATTATCACTAGCTCTTCTAATCATTACATTTCGAAAATTTATAAGGATTTTTAGTAAAAGCAATAATTTATTAACCGAGTCGTTTTCTTTTGGTGAGATTCAATACGTGAATGAAAGAAACAATGTGTTACAAAACACTTCTTTGATTTCTTCTCAGAATTATTACAGATATCAATTAATTCAACAATTGGATCGATGGAGTTATCGTATTATTAGTTTAGGATTTATACTTTTAACCATAGGGATTCTTTCGGGAGCAGTATGGGCTAATGAAGCATGGGGATCCTATTGGAATTGGGATCCAAAAGAGACTTGGGCATTTATTACTTGGACCATATTTGCAATTTATTTACATATTCGAACAAATAAAAATTATGAAACTGTAAATTCTGCAATTGTGGCTTCAATGGGCTTTCTTATAATTTGGATATGCTATTTTGGGGTTAATCTATTAGGAATAGGGTTGCATAGTTATGGTTCATTTACACTACCATCTAATTGAATTAAAGTACTTAACAAGTAGAAGCCTGGGGCAGCATACGTATCTACAGGAACGCCTTATATAAACTATATAAACCCTCAAATCAAGAACCATTTGAATCATTCCATTTCTATTACTTGATTCAAATGGTTCTCGAAAATGTCAAAAATATCTGGTTATATGGTTATAAACTTTTTATTTAACTTAAAAACAGAAATCAGAAAAGACTTTTTTTGTACAATGAACGATTTTTAAAATCATCGGATTTTTAATTTTGATTTATTGACAAAAACTATCTATAAAAAAAATTTGATAGAATAGCTTCGACCCGGTCAACGGATAATGAGAAAACGAAATCGGGATAAATACCAATCCCTATTACAGGTAAAAGGATAGAAATCGAAATAAATAACTCTCGCGGTCCAGAATCCAAAAAATAAGAATTTGGGGCATTAAAAAGCTTGTATCCATAGAATATCTGGCGTAACATAGATAATGAATAAATAGGAGTTAATATCATTCCAATTGCCATTACCAAAGTAATTAATATTTTTGTCATTAAAAAATATTTTTGGCTAGTAAGTATTCCAAAAAAAACTATCAATTCGGCAACAAAACCGCTCATGCCCGGTAATGCAAGCGAAGCCATTGATAAAATACTGAAAGTCGTGAATATTTTTGGAATTGAGATAGCCATTCCGCCCATTTCGTCGAGATAAACAAGTCGTATTCTATCATAACTCGTTCCGGCCAAGAAAAAAAGCGCAGCGCCAATAAATCCATGAGAAATTATTTGTAAAATGGCCCCATTGAGCCCTGTATCGCTTATAGAACCAATTCCTATAATTATGAAACCCATATGAGATACAGAAGAATAGGCTATTCTTTTTTTTAAATTACGCTGCCCAGGAGATGTTAAAGCTGCATAGATAATTTGAATTGTGCCGACTATCATCAACCAGGGAGAAAATAGAGAATGGGCGTGGGGTAATAATTCCATATTGATTCGAACCAACCCATACGCTCCCATTTTTAATAAGATTCCGGCTAAAAGCATACAAGTACTATAATGTGCCTCTCCATGGGTGTCTGGTAACCATGTGTGTAGGGGTATGATCGGTGATTTGACAGCAAAAGCAATAAGAAATCCAATATAGAATATTATTTCCAGTGCTACAGGATATGACTGATTAGCTGATGTTTCAAAATTTAATGTTGGTTCATTGGAGCCGTATAAACCAATACCCAGAACTCCTATTAATAAAAACACGGAACCTCCGGCAGTGTACAAAATAAATTTTGTAGCTGAATACAAGCGTTTCTTCCCCCCCCACATAGATAGAAGTAGATAAACGGGAATTAATTCTAACTCCCACATGATGAAAAAAAGTAAAAGGTCTTGAGAAGAAAATAGTCCTATTTGACCGCTATACATTGCTAACATTAGGAAATGGAATAGCCGGGAATCTCGAGTAATGGGCCAAGCCGCTAAAGTAGCTAAAGTTGTAATAAATCCTGTCAGTAAAATGGGTCCTATAGAAATTCCATCTATTCCCAATCTCCAGTAAAAATTAAAAAAATTGATCCATTTATAATTCTCTGTTAGTTGCATTAACGGATCGTCCAATTGGAAACGATAACCGAATGCGTAGGTTGTTAGAAGGAGTTCTATTATGCATATACATAAAGTATACCACCTTATTACCTTATTTCCTCTATGAGGAAGAAAGAAAATTAAGGAACCCGCGGATATTGGCAAAACTACAATTAGTGTTAACCAAGGAAAATTATTCATAGTAAAAACAAAATAAACTTGGACCAGAAAAACCCGTGCTCGAAATAAATATATTTCGAGCGCGGGTTTTTGTCGGTAAAGGTAAAAAATCAAGTGTATTCGAGTAGGGTTTTCTGTAACGTATTAATAAGCTAGACCCATACTCCGAGTTGTTTCATGCCATAAATAAACGCGAACACTCAAGAAATCCGTTGGACAAGCGGATTCGCATCTCTTACAACCGACACAGTCCTCCGTTCTTGGAGCAGAAGCGATTTGCTTAGCTTTACATCCGTCCCAAGGTATCATTTCTAATACATCGGTTGGGCAAGCTCGCACACATTGAGTACACCCTATACATGTATCATAAATCTTTACTGAATGTGACATTGGATCTATAAATTTTTAAACGTCAGAAATTTTCGATCTAGTAAACTTGTAAATGAATCATATATTTAGACACCAGATGAATCAATAATTTACCAGAGATTTTGAAGCAATTTACTTCTCGATCAACTCGTGCGATAGAGCCAAGATACTTTGATTTCTTACATTTTTGAAAATATGAATTAAATTTAATGTATGGTCATGTTAATTCGAATTTAGAAATATTATAATTTCTATGATTAATACTACTTATTCAACAAATTTGATTGATTGATACGAGTTGATTTTCTGTTACGATAAATTGACGAAACAATAGCCAGTCCAATAGCTGCTTCAGCGGCGGCAATAGCTATAACAAAAATTGAGAAAATATTTCCTTTTAATTGCCGGCTATCAAAAAAATCAGAAAATGTTACGAAATTAATATTAACCGCATTTAGTATAAGTTCAAGACACATAAGGGCTCTAACCATATTTCGGCTCGTGATCAAGCCATAGATCCCGATAGAAAATAAGTAGGCACTCAAAACAAGTACATGTTCGAGCATCATTGACTAACTCCTGATCAATTTTGATTTGATTCCTTTCAATATGAACTGAACAACAATTCAACGGATTCAATTGACTAGCATATAAAGTGCGGAACAAAGGAATATATTTTATTAAGTAATAAATTACTTAAAATAATTTTTATTTTGACTTTTAGACATAACCAATTTAAAAATTGAAGATAAAAAAATGGAATAACACAGAGTTTAATTTTGATTATTGTTGCTAATTCTAGAGATTTATTATTGGCGCGCTACGGCAATTGCGCCTATTAAAGCGACTAAAAGAATTATCGAAATAAATTCAAATGGAAGAAAAAAATCTGTTGATAAATGAATTCCAATTTGTTGACTATTACTTATCAAATCTTGTTCTATAATCTGGTTTGATCTTGTAGTCCAAATAATCCCGTACCAGGACGTATCTGTAATAGTAATCATTAGTAAAACAAAAAGACTTGTACAAACGGGCAAAGTAATCCCAGCCCCCACAGTCCAAAGATTAAAATCTTTGTAATATTCTGAACCATTCATAAACATCACAGCAAATACAATTAAAACATTTATAGCTCCCACGTAAATAAGCAGTTGTGCAGCTGCTACAAAATAGGAGTTTAAAAGAATATAGAATAATGATATACAAACAAGAACCAGTCCTAACGAAAAGGCAGAATAAATGGGGTTGGTAAATAATACCACACCTATACTTCCTAGTATAAGACCCGATCCCAGAAAGATTAAAAGAAAGTCATGTATTGGTCCAGGCAAATCCATTATACGTAAAATAAAAAATAAATAAATCTAAATGTTTTTCATGACTTTATTGAGACCCGACCAGAGTTTTTTATTTATGAGAAATTCCTAATTTAATCCTAAGAGATGTAACTAAATGTAGGTACAATTATTGGGCTAATTTTATTCTTTATCTGAATCTGAAGGAATAGTTCTAATCCGCAATTTTGTATTTCGAAATATATACAGATATATTAATTAATAAATTTTCAATCAAAATTAAGACTCGATTCGTATCAACCAATCAATAGGCGGGATTTTTAGTTATTGATCAAAGAAAATGAACGAACCCCTAATTTCGTTAAATTAGATCAAACTCGAACCTTAGTATTGTTAAAGGAATTAAAAACTTTTCGGGAATCAAGAGGTTTGTTTACTTATTTTTTATTTGAGTCGAATTAAAAATTGTTCGAATTGTATAATCGTCAATTACTGACATTGGTAAACGACCTAAAGCAATTTGATTATAATTTAATTCGTGACGATCATAAGCAGAAAGTTCATATTCTTCAGTCATTGATAAACAATTGGTTGGACAATACTCAACACAATTACCACAAAATATACAGATTCCGAAATCAATACTGTAATTAAGTAATCGTTTCTTTCGAATATCTGTTTCCAATTTCCAATCAACAACGGGTAGATCTATAGGACATACACGAACACATACTTCACAAGCAATACATTTATCAAATTCAAAATGAATTCGACCACGGAAGCGCTCCGCGGTGATTAATTTTTCATAAGGATATTGAATAGTTACGGGTAAACGATTTGCGTGAGATAAAGTAATTATGAAACTTTGACCAATGTACCTTGCAGCCCGTACGGTTTGTTGACCATAATTCATGAACCCAGTTACCATAGAAAACATATCGTGAATATATATATATAATAATTTTTTGTTTGTTTATTTCTCTTGTTTGAGACAAGTTGTGAATATAGGCTATTCCATTACAGCGAAAAGAGTTGGGAAGAAGTTGTTAATAATAGATTACCAAGAGAGATCGGTAAAAGAAATTTCCATCCAAGATTTAATAGTTGATCCATTCTTAGCCTCGGCAAAGTCCACCTTGTTGTGATAGGAATGAATAAGAACAAATATGTTTTAGTTAATGTAATAAAGATACCAATCGTCGCTCCAAAGACCCCCCCCAGTTTATTTATTTCAAAAAACTCAGAAACATATATGTCTGGAATAAAGATATTCCAACCCCCGAAATAAAGAACTGTTACAAATAATGACGAAACTAATAGGTTTAGATAAGAAGCAACATAAAATAAACCAAATTTGATACCCGAGTATTCGGTTTGATAACCTGCTACTAATTCTTCTTCTGCTTCTGGTAAATCGAAAGGTAATCTCTCACATTCTGCTAGGGAAGAGATGAGAAAAATGATAAACCCTATAGGTTGACGCCACAAATTCCACCCCCAAAAACCATATTTTGATTGCGCCTCAATTATATCAATTGTACTTGAACTGTTAGATAATCATAGTCGGTGATATCATCACTGTTACCGTCGCTATTACAGAACCGTACATGAGATTTTTACCTCATACGGCTCCTTAAAGGCCATAAATAAATCTAAGGACCGTAAGTCTTATTTTATCTTGATATGTTTGTAGGGTGGATAAGTTAAACTTTATTGGACGGTCCAAAATTAGACCAATAGAATTCTGTCTGTTAGAATTATTATTTTACTAATTAATTAAATAAATTAATAAAAAAAAAATAAAACAAAGTACTTTTGAATTGATCTCACCCCTTCTGTAATAATTTTAATTCTTCTTTGTTGAGCAATAACTTAATTCTTCAATAAAATACTTCTTGTAGAAATATAACTAACCCGGCGTTTTTACTTACGAAAAAGAGTTCCATATTAATTCGAAAAAGAGTTCCATATTAATTCATGAATTATGATACATATTCTATATATATGAATACGGAAAAGGATAAAAAAGATATTTTTATTATTGGAATTGGGTTTCTTTCTCTTTTTTTGTTCGTTTCTATTCTTCTTTCTATTTCTTAAAAAAGAGGGCTTACAAAATAAAGGATTTTTTCGTTCCCAATAGTTATGTATTTAATCGGTGGATAGGAGCATACTCTGGATTGGAATCGTGCCTTAGGGAGTACTGCCTAATAATTTCTACCAACTTAAGCCCCGATTAGTATTCGTTGTTTGTATATTATGTCAAAATGTCCTTTTGGATAATTTACATAATTTCTATTTCCATTACAAATCCGTTACATATCTTGGTGTTTCTAACCATCCACTCGTTTTTGTTCAACCCCCGCTATGATAATACATGTATGTTAAGTTAATACATATAAATGATAGTGAAAACTCAATACGGTGGATCTTTTGAGCCCGCTTCAAGTCAGGATGACTAATCAACCAATCTTGGGGTAAACGATTTTTTATGCTTATGTTTATTTCCGCTTAACTCTTTAACTCTTATACATGGAAAATGAGACTCAATGTTTTTACTGCGAATTTATATATTCTAAATTATATAATATATATAAGCTGTTTGCTTTCACTCATATAACTACTTGGCTGAATTCTTCAATCCGAATAAGGAATAAAAAAAAATGAAGATATCTAACTCTACTCAACTCATCCCACCGCTTTCCTAGAAAGTAAGAATCGAGAAAGGTTTATGTCTATATATCAACGAATCGCACGTAGAGATATTGATAACACACATAAGGTTAATGGTATTTCATAACTAATTGATTGAGCAGCAGCTCGCAGACCACCTAAAAAGGAATATTTATTATTTGACCCGTAACCTGACATAAGAAGTCCAATGGGAGCAATACTTGAAATGGCAATCCATAGAAAAACCCCAATATTGAGATCCGCTAAAACAAGGCGATAACCAAATGGAACTACTAAAAAGCTTACTAAAATGGATATAACTGCTATGGATGGACCGATACTGAATAAACGAGTATCCCCTCTAGATGGAAAAAGATTCTCTTTGAAAAGAAGTTTTGTCCCATCTGCTAGAGCTTGAAGAACTCCCAAAGGGCCGGCGTATTCGGGTCCAATACGCTGTTGTATTCCCGCGGATATTTCTCTTTCTAACCATACAATTACTAGTACGCCTAGTGTAATTCCCAATACAAGAGTCAAAATAGGAATAAGTAACCATATAATCCCATAGACCCCCTTTACAAATTCCAGTCTAGAAAAAGAATCGATATCTTGTACTTCTAGTGTATCAATTATCATTTCAACGATCAACTTCTCCCATAATGATATCTATACTACCTAGTATTGTCATAATATCAGCCAATTTCATTCTTTTAACTAACTGAGGAAGAATTTGCAAATTAATAAAACCCGGCGGTCGTATTTTCCATCTCCAAGGAAAACCACTCCGATCCCCTATCAGAAAAATCCCCAACTCTCCTTTTGGAGCTTCGACTCGTACATAAAGTTCTTGTTTCGGCAATTCAAATGTAGGAGAAGGTTTTTTACTAATAAAGCGATATTCAAAATCATTCCATTCTGGATTCATTTCTCTATCAAAGTATCGGATTTCTAAATTCTCATATGGTCCCCCTGGAATTCCTTCAAGAGCCTGTTGAATAATTTTTATGGATTCCGTCATTTCACCAATTCGTACTAGATAACGAGCCAATGAATCCCCTTCTTTTTGCCACTGTACTTCCCAATCAAATTCGTCATAACATTCATACTGATCCACTTTACGAAGATCCCATTGTATTCCGGACGCTCGCAGCATTGGTCCGGATAAACCCCAATTTATTACTTCCTCTCGACCAATAATGCCTACCCCCTCAACTCGTTCTAAAAAAATAGGATTGCGTGTAATAAGTTGTTGATATTCAGCAACCCTTATTAAAAAATAATCGCAGAAATCCAAACATTTATCTATCCAGCCATGAGGAAGATCGGCCGCTACCCCCCCGATCCTAAAATAATTATGCATCATTCTCATACCGGTGGCAGCTTCGAATAGATCATATACTAATTCTCTTTCTCTGAAAATATAGAAAAAAGGAGTCTGCGCACCAATATCCGCCATAAAAGGGCCAAGCCATAACAGATGCGAAGCTATACGACTCAACTCCAACATAATTATTCTGATATAGCTCGCTCTTTTAGGTACTTGAATATTTCCCAGCCGTTCCGGTCCATTTACCGTTATTGCTTCTGTGAACATAGTAGCTAAATAATCCCAACGTGTTACATAAGGCAAATATTGTATAATTGTTCGGTTTTCCGCAATCTTTTCCATCCCTCGATGTAAATAACCCAATATTGGTTCACAGTCAATAACATCTTCACCATCTAGAGTAATGATAAGTCGAAGAACACCATGCATTGATGGGTGGTGGGGACCCATGTTGACTACCATGAGGTCTTTTCTTGGAGCTGGTATATTCATAGGTTTTTCCTTAATTCATGAAAGAATGAATTGCTGAAAACGAAAAAAGTTCATTTAAATTCAAGATCTAATAAATCAAATAATTCAAAATGCTTCTTCAAATTAACGAGTTTTTGATTCCCGAATACCCAACCGATTAATTAATTCTTTATAACCTATTCTATTTTTCTTTGACAAATAAGATAGAAGTCGTTGGCGTTTTCCCAAAATTTTACGCAGACCTCTCTGAGATAAATAGTCTTTTTTGTGTAATTGTAAATGTGAAGTAAGCCTCCGTATCCTATTGGTGAAACTAAATATTTGAAATTCAACAGAACCCCTGTTTTCTTCTTTTTCTTCTTGTGAAATAACTGAGATGAATGAATTTTTTACCATAAAAGGAAACCCCCTTCTTTTTTTATTTTAAGATATTTTGATTGATAGATATCTTTATTGATCAGTAATAATAATGTCACTTGTTTTAGTTTGGTATAGACAATAATCTTAATTTCGCTTTAAATTCGAATTTGATTCAATTAATCCTATTTTTATTTCAAAATTCGATTTGAAAAGGTAGACAAAAGTCTGATTATTTTCGGTACTCCAAAAAGATAAAAACGCAGTCCTAAAACCAGAAGATTTTATTGATTCATTTCTTTTCGAGATCCAATTGATATGTTATTGAATTAGTATCATGTATCAGAATGTAATGTAAGACAATGAATGTGTGCACTTTTTTATCGTCATAGACCCGCTGCGATATGGGAAAGATAGCAAAAAATTACTAGTAATAATTAATAATGAATTTAATAAATAATTAATAATGAATTTTCAGTCGCGGATACATATGTATCCTTACCATACTGAAACGACTGCCGTTATTGCTATCAAACCAATACCGATTCATACAAGCTAAATCTTCTAATCGATAATTGGGCCATAGAAATAACTTTAATTTAATAAGTTTCTTTTTATATCCTTTGTTTTTATCCAAAATCTGATGGTTTACCTTATTCCTATTCACCAATGCTGAATTTTTATGCATATCATTTCTAGTCCTAGAATTGAAACAAATTAGAATTCTAAATTTTCTCCGAAGTCTTGGTGATAAAAGGTTTTCAGGAACAAACAAATCATAATGATTTTTATCTATATTTCCAGTCATCTTTTTATATTTGTTAATGACTTCATCATAATTCTTATCAACATCGGTTTTTTCTCGGTATTTTTGATTAATTTTGTGTTTACTTTGATGAACCAATGAAATACCAATGGTTTGATACATAATAAATTGTCCATCATTTTTTATAGATAGACGAATTGGTTCAATAATCAAAATTCCTCTTTTGATGAATTTAGTAAGAGTTAAATTTTTCTGAATCATCAGAATATCAAGACTCATTTCTCCTCTTTGAATCGAGGATATAGTTATTTCTCGTGGATTTATAAGTCTAAGCAGGAGACAATATACTTTGATGTTATTGATTATTTTTTTATTTAAAATATCATCCAATCGTAATTGAAAATGAAAATACCTTTTTATTAAGAAATCAAATTCCGCTTTTGTATTGTTCTTGTATTGCTTTTTATTATTGTGTTTTTTCATGTCCGCGTCCGTATAATCTTCTTCGACATCTTTTTCTTGGTTTGAAAGGGTAGATTCAAGGTTTGCTTGGTCCGCGGATTCTTTTTGCTCTTTATTTTGTTTTTTTAATTCAAGAGATTCTTTTTCATTTGAGGCTATTGATATAAAAGTATCTTTTTTTTTATTTCCGGCAATGCTTTTGTTTTCAATATCAGTAGCGTTTTCGTTTCTATTAGAATCTAAAAGAAGTAATTTTTTTGGTATAACCCACGGTTTAGTTTTATACAAATTATAAAATATCAAAAATTCGGGGAAGAACCAACGTTCAAGATTGGATATGGGGCGATTTAATATTTCTTCATTCATTCCCATCCAATCCAAAAAACTTTTTTGATTGGATAAATTTATTTCTTGATCTTCATGAATCGTGAGATAAAAAAAAAAATCCTTTTTTATTTTATCAATTATTTGATAATTATTAAATTTATCCTTAGTAAATTTTTTATTACTGCTTGAGTCAGTATCAATATTGATCCAAGCTTCGATATCTATTTTATTTCTAAGACAAAAATGGATAATTCTCCAATCAAAATATTTTCTATCCGAATTTTTCTCCATATCTCTAATATCATCTTGTACTCGATCATTATTGATAGGGATACTAGGAATACCTTCCATCATATAAAAAGATTTTCGTTTATTTGTGTTGAAATTCGAAAAGACTTCTTGGTTCTTTTTTACATGTAATGAGAATTCATAAATTGAAGAGTACTTCGTATTTTCAGAATTAATAGATTTATATGCTAACCGATCATATCTATATTGTTTTTTAAAATTCCCTTTTTCATTCAGTAAGGAAGCCATTTCAAAATTTTTTCGTTTTTCGTAGTAACTAAATTTCATTTTTTTAGATGAGTTGTCTAAATCCTTATTTTGATTCATCCAGTGATGATTGAATCTATTTCGCCATTTTTGTGGTACTAGTCTAGACCACCTAATGTGAGATATATCATATTGATAATGACTCCTTAACCAATTTATCCATTGATTTATTCCCGAATTCTGACGATTCTTATGTCTTAATTGAGAAAGAAAAAGTTCCTGTGTTCCAACAAAATAACCCCCTATTTCATTCTTAATCAATGGAGTTACTCCATTATATTGAAAGACAGATTTTAACTTAGAAAAATCGAAATTAAGAAATTGGGTTTGTGAAAGTTTGAAAAATACATAGGCTTGTGAAAAGGAGGATAAGTCACAAAAAGTATTTGAATTTTTATTACTAAAATTCGTATTATACTTTTTTATAGTCGAAATAAAGTGAATTAAACTTTGATTTGTTTTTTCCATTTTTTCTTTATTTGTTTCATTATTGGCAATGAATTTAGTAATAATTTTTTTTATTGATTCAAGAAATGGTTGTGTATTGATCCTAGGACTATGAATGATCCACAGAAAGATATTTCTGTATATCCTTTCACTAAAAAATTTTATAAAAAAATGTGATTTGCGTATTAGTCGAGCATTTTTTCTTTTTACTAGCTGCCAAATATTTTTTTGTGATTCCAATCTTTTATCATCATCACTTATTTTTTTTTTGTTAGAACGAATATTTCGATCCGGAATTCGAAATCCGCCCCTTTTTTCATTTGTAATTTTTTCTATTTGATTTATGATCGTGTTTGTTCTATCCGTTAGATCCTGCATTTTTTTTTCTGTCAACAAATAATTTGTCCAATTCTGAGGTCTAGTTTCACTGGACGACGGTATAGTTTCAATGGACGATTCATGAATCATCAAATTATTGATTATCAAATCTTTTTTAGTTTTACTCAATTCATATACTTTTCTTTTTCTCAATCCAAATAATAATAATAGAATTGGATTTCTTTTTGAGAGTTCGTTTTTTATTTCTTTTAAAAACAGAATCCTTTTAATGACCCATTTTTTTATTTCTTTTGAAACACTTAGAAACAATTTTGTTTTTTCTTTAAAAATTCTTAGAATTAGAAAGCATTTTTTTTTTAATTTTCTAATTTTTCTTTTGAGTTCTTTAAAAATGGGTTCAAAAAATGAACGCTGTTTTCTGGGAGAATCAAAAGGGAATTCCGCTTCCATTCCAAAAATTGTTAAAAAACAAGAATCATTTTTTGAATCTTTATTTTTCATTAGATCGTTATAAGGGGCTCGAGGGTTAGATCTATGCCAAGGTTTCAAACGAAAAGGAAATAGGATTTTAATCTGAATACCGTCTGTTAACCAGTTTTTTGGAAATTCTTTTTCTGATAATTGAACGCCATTATAGGTGCATTTAACATGCATTTCTCGATTCCAATCTTTAAAATCCTCGGACCATTCGGGAAATTGAAACAATAGCATACGAGCGATGTTTTTAACTATTATCAATGAAGGCAATATAATATATTTTCTAAGAATCGATTGGGTTACTAACAAAAAACCTCTTATTACTTGAGCAAGTAAAATACTATCCCAGGCTTCCGCTATTTCTATACGTACTTTCTCCTTTCTTTTGTCTTCCTCTTTTTTATACTCTTGTCTTTTTTTTTCACTTTCTTCTGTAGTTTTCTCTTTAGAATCCGAGACTTTGAGTTCTGTGTTTGTCCACATACCATTTCTCAAAATGAAGTTTATACGTTCATAAATATCAAAAGAAAAAAGGGGGGATTTGTCTATTCGGTCCAAAAAGAGGGGGGAATGCACATCTGCCTCAAAGAATTTCCAAGTAACTATCTTACGTCTTTGAGCACGCACAGAGCCCTTGATTAGGTCTCGACGAAAATCCGATTGTTGTGAATAACGTATCAAAGCTACTTCGTCTGGTTGATCATCGGTATTATTAGTTTCTTGGGTATTACTATAAGTATCAGTAGTCTGTTGGTTATCAGTAAAAATAACTACACGTCTTGCTTTTCTTGAGCGAATCTGATAATTTTCTACTCCAATTTCCGGGATTTCTTCCTCCTGTTGTTCCAACTCGTTAATTAATTTGTACGACCACCGAGGCACTTTTTTATGAATTTCTTTTAGTGTAATAGGTTTTGTTTTTATCGTTTTCTCATTTAGAACAGTTGTATCCGTATCAAATAAAAATTTGATAATTTTGATTCTATCTTCTGAATCAATTCTTACTTGTTCGTGTTCCGGAATTAAAAAAGGTCTTTTAAAATTTAAACTTGATGTTGATTTTACAGCAAATTTATTGATTAAGGTCAATAAATAATCCATTTGCTTTACGCATGTTTTTTTATCAAATGAATTTAGTTTTTGTTCAAATTCTAAACGATTAATAATAATAAGAATACTATGAATCTTATTTATAAAAAACTTTTGCATATAATTTTTTCTAGAAATATCATTTTTAATTGATAGTGAAAACAATTTTTTGATTCGTCCACGATAAGATCCATTTAAGAAAGGATCATATATTTGGGGTAAATATTCTTTTTTAGTCTTATCATTACACAACCGAGTTCTTTTTTCAAGTACATTCCGAACAATGGATTCTTTAGTGAGAGTGTGGGCTAGATTTTTATCTAGGATTTTTACTCTATTTATAAAATTTTTGTTTATATTTTTATGTTTATGTTTATTGGTATAACTCCAATCATTATAAAATTCAAATTCATTAGAGGGGGCTTTTTCTTTTCGGAACAGAGATGTCTTTCTTTGCATCATTTCCAAAAAAGTTGCCAAACTGGCGGGGTACGTAAAAGCGATTCTTTCTTTTCCATCACTTTGACATGTATAAAAAAAATATTGTGACATTTCAGTTCTTACAGCATTTTCAAATTGATTGTTTTTTATATACCGTAAGGGGCGCTTCCATCCTTTAGGGTCGAAAAGAATAGCTATAACTGGTTTTTCAAATTGGAAGAGATCCTTTTTTCCTTTAAATATTTGTAACTTAGAATTTTCTTGTTCTTGATTCCCATCCAGATAATAAGTTTCAGAAACGGGTCTATTTTTATAGCGTGTCTCTTTAAAGTAGAATTCATCCTTTGTTTTTTCCTTTCCATTCACTCGGATCTCTTCCGTTTCATCGATTTTGTCCGGATCCTCCTTTTCTTCCG